ACCAATCAGATAGATGCATTTTTGGAAAGAACTGTTCAACAAACAAGTGATCCCTTTTCTCGCTACCGATAGATCCCAAGATATGTTCCTCCCGTTCCATCAACTAATCTTATTCTTGAATTCCGTTGGGGAAATTAATAAAAATAAGAATTTGGATGTGTCTTAAACTACAACAGTATCATATATTTTATTACTTTCTATTTTACTCTTTCATTTTCTTTTAATGAATTTCCTTTTCTATTTATTTTATTCTATTATTTAGTATTATTTATTTAGTATTATTTATATTTCATTTATTTATATATTTAATTAAATTATAAATTAATAGTGTATTGAATTTAATAACAGGAGACTATAAATCAAAGTCTCTTTCTTGCATCCATTTTACATTCCATTATCGGAACAAAAATATCATATGTATCCATAAATATTTGTTACATGAAACCACGATCTGATAGATATCTATCTAAATATATAAAATATATAATATACATTATAAATTATAAAACATACATATGATAAAATAGAAAGTGATTTTGTCTTGTGTGCTGGAATCAAAGAAAGATATTTTAAACGCCTCTTATTCTTATGTTGTGCTTGGAATAAATCTTTCGCTGTAAAGTAAGGGAATAGCATTGCTATATAACATCGAGAAACAAGAAGATTTAATCGGAAATATCGACAGATTCCCGCGTAATCCAAAGAAATATGAAAATGAAAAAAAAAAAAGATCCACTCTTCCAATTTTATCTCTATCGAGTTTTAATATCAGAATAGTGGATATAGTTATGATTCAATGGGTTAGGTCCACTTACTTTTTCTTTTGTTGATTTCTAATTTAATTGATTTGATTGGAATAATAGAACAAAGTAATAGGAATATTTGGAGATTCAAGTAGACAACTTAGAATTATTCATTATAAACTTATCATTATAATATTTATAACAATATAATAAACATGATAACAAATGTTCAACTTTATAACTATAATTACTATACTTCACTTCATTAGTATTTAATAAAATTTCAATATTCAAATTATATTCCATTTTATGGTTTGTTACTTTTTTATTACAAATGACAACAATATCTCTATAAATAGGAATACTACCGCTGGAGTTTTATGAAAAAACCAAAGCCCCTTATCGGATTTGAACCGATGACTTACGCCTTACCATGGCGTTACTCTACCACTGAGTTAAAGGGGCCCGTTTACGTCAATTCCTGACCGCTAGTTACTATGAGTTTAGTGTATATACTTATTATATGTTATATGTCTATAGACATATCTTATGCGTTTATACGTTATAATCTATGTAATAGATATATCTTAAATGCATAGTGGTTCATTCAGGAACGCTCAATTTGATTGACCTAGTAAGTATAGGTAAAAAAAAGGTTTATTGATATTGTATTTGATAAATATTAATGTAATGCATTGTTTCCAGACCGACCCACCCTAATTTCCATTATTTTCCATTATAACGAAATTCATTTGATTAATACATGTACCTACCAATTCAACATAGATTCGAAATAGTTTATCGAAGGCAATCGTTGATAAAGAGATTTGGCCTGTCCTCTGAACCAAAAAAAATTAGAGAAAAAAATTCAATAACTTATTGATCCCTCTTCCCCTATTTTCAAATTTATCGTTTTTTTTTTTTTTTATTTGAATTTCCTGTCTTAGTGTGAGGTAGAAATATGCCCGCCTAATCTTAACAATGAGTGAATCAATGAATGAAAGCGGAAGAATGGAGTTTAATCCCCCTTTCTGGTAGACAAATTACTCACCGAAAAGTACTATCCTTTGTATTGAGTCATACCATTCCCATTCTATTATATTGACAATTTCAAAAAACTATTCATACTATGAGCATAGTATGATGGCGGTCGGGCAAGTATGCCCCCATCGTCTAGTGGTTCAGGACATCTCTCTTTCAAGGAGGCAGCGGGGATTCGACTTCCCCTGGGGGTAGGGTACTGCGAAAGGAAGTTGATCGTGGATTATCAATAAGCCTGAAATTGATTCTTCCTGGGTCGATGCCCGAGCGGTTAATGGGGACGGACTGTAAATTCGTTGGCAATATGTCTACGCTGGTTCAAATCCAGCTCGGCCCAATAATTCGCCGATCTGCCATGAAACGATATAACCCATTTGTTGGTTTCCCGAAATGCTCGATCCCAATAGTAAAAAAAAAAAAAGTCAAATTTTTTGATATATCTCTGCCACTATTTATTTACTCTATTTAAATTTAATTTATTTTTTTTTTTTAACAAATTATGATTTTTCTAATGATCTAGATTCATATCTGGATCGGTAAGTGTAAAGGCTAAGGACAAGAGTAAAATAAAGAAAAAAGAACTTTTTCATTGAAAGATTGATTATCCAATTGATTTGGCAATAACGAAAAGATTATTAGTAATCCATGCCGCTTTCGCTAAGGTGCATATTCATATGGATATCAATATATCACTCACTTCTCTATTCCAACATGGCAATTCTAATCGAAAATCTAAGTCGAAAGGGTTTGAATGAAATCATTAAGAATAGGTATACTGTACACTTTATTTTATTATGTTATTTCCCTGGGATTGTAGTTCAATTGGTCAGAGCACCGCCCTGTCAAGGCGGAAGCTGCGGGTTCGAGCCCCGTCAGTCCCGACGGATCCAAATCCAATAAAAAAATACATCAATTCGTCTCTCCATTTTTCTGTGAAAGGGAGTACAAATAGCAGAATTGCATTACCAGCGGGATCCCTCTTATTTTTTTTTCATTTCGATTCGATTGTTTGTTTGGGTTTGGTTAAAATCAATGGTAAGGTAAGTGTAAAGGCGGTTAGATGATACTTCATCAGATGATTGTACAAGGAAGGCGGTAAGTTATAGAAAAGAATGATAAATAAAAAGAGAAATTAATTTAAAGGAATTTTTGATTGGATCAGGAATCAACCTTTGAATTCGGTATGGATAAAAGATCTTCCTATGTTATACTATTCAATTCTTGACGATGAATCGATTTGATAGCCCAGATATTGTTATTCATGATATTGATCGATTCGATTACATCGAGACGTAATTCATCCCATTGAATTTACAGACGAAAGATTTATCATCTCTATGGGATTAAATCCCGAGTTATTGCCAATTAAAGAAAAATGAAACGATGAAATTATGGAAGTAAATATTCTTGCATTTATTGCTACTGCACTGTTCATTCTAGTTCCTACTGCTTTTTTACTTATAATATACGTAAAAACAGTAAGTCAGAGCGATTAATTTGAATTAAACTTGACTTTTTAGTTCTTATCAATGATTGAAGAAAAGAAATAAAACGAAAAAGATTCCAATTTCGCGTCTTAAATGAATGAAATGAGCGAAATAGAATCAGCAGTGTTCTATGAGAGACGATAGTATGGTAGAAAGAAAAATATGAATCTTTCTACCATACTATCTAGTATTGTTATTGTACTGTATAAAGTTTACTGTCTGAAGATACAGGTTAATTTAATATATATTAATCTACATTATTATCTTCATATATATAGCTATCAATTCCATCTATATAATTACATAGTGTCGTGTCCCAATTCTATTTCTTCATCTAGTTCTATTTGATTTGTGTTGATTCCAATTAATAATCTGAAATAATCGAAAGACAGCTCTTATTCTTACGATTCTAATTCCTGTATTTCGGATTATTTTTAATATGAATCCCGATATCCATTGAAAGAAAGAATAAAATCAATGAAGGAGAAAAGGGTATGGGTAAAATAAAAGCAAGTAATCTTTTTGTTAGCATTCCGACAAAGAAGTAATTGATTGAGCAGTTGACATAGGATCCGGGGGGTTCCGTGGGAACTTCTTCGGATTTCGAAAAGGATTAGTAAACCTCACCGATTTTAACGTTTGAACCATGATATGAAATGAGTTCAATAAAGCAAGCACAGCCTAAATAAAATTTATACAATAATAAACCACATAATAAAACAAGCGGTAAGTGCGCAATATGTGACTCGCCCAAGACAATGTTTTATTATGTGTAGTTGTAGTATCTCGTTGGACAACCACTATGTTGTTTCCCACACTATGTTGTTTCCCATAAGGGTATCCATGTAATAACAGATTTCTTTTTTCTTTGAACAGTAAAGGGAAAAACAAAAAAAGGTTCCGTTCTTCCCCATTTCCCATATATAACTTTGGTAAGAGTCGGTTCATCGAAATAGAAAAGTTATGAAGAATACGGTTGGAATCAATTCCCTACCATTTGTATTCCTTTCGAAATACAAACAGTGAAATTCAAATAAAAAAAAAGGCTTTGCAGAAAGATCTATAAAAAAATTGATACAGTTTGATTCCTAAATTCAATTAGTAGTACTTCTAGAGTCCACTTCTGCCCCATACTACAAGTGAAAGGGAAAATGTAAAGACTACCATTACAGCAGCCCAAGCGAGACTTACTATATCCATGTGAATTATGTCCTCTATCTCTATGAATATGAAGGAATTATTCAATTACTGTTCACTAATAATAAAAAAATCATTGGCGGAGAGTCAACGGGGGGTTCTAACCCAACACTGTTGATGAAACAATCCAATAAATCCAATTATAACACGTTCTTATAATTATAAGATTTCTTGTATAATCGGAAAACATTAAGCACCAGCAAAATACGCGGAGACAGCCTTAGCCTTTGAAGTATCAAAGGAATGTTACTAACATGTAGTAATAATAAAACCTATTCTTTCTTTTGGTGCCCTTCATTTTATTAAGTAAAAAGTATAAAAATATAGAATCAAGATAGATCACTATCTAGGGCATACCCCTATTTTTTTCTTTCCCATTTTTCCCATTTGATCTACGTCTCCTATTGGCTCTATGAAACAATCGAAGACGTCCTATTACGTTCTTGATTAGAGATTAAAGTAAAAATTTCTTTTTGTACTTTATTCATAATTTCTATTTTTCAATTTATATTATAAATAAATCTAAGTTCAA